CTATAGATCCAGCAATGATGGAATTTCGATTCTATGAATCTTTGACTGGAATCTATGAGTGGAATAAAAATTTATACTGAACTTAAATTGTCATTTTTAAGAGATGCAATTAAGAGATGCAACCGGAACGGAATTTCTAAAACAGTCTTAGAAACGGAATTCTCCCACTTGGGCTTACTATGCTTTGGGATTTTTTTTAGAATATCAAAACTGATTCAGTTTCTTATATTATAATGTATAACGGTATTGATATTCTAATCTACTTGAATATTTTGAATTCTAATCTACTTGAATATTGAATCTACTTCTACTTGAATATTTAATACCAGAAAACTTTATGAATGTTGTATTAATGGAGATACCTAATCTATATCGGCGCGTTCTCGCCTCGTTTATTGCCCTCTTGTGCTGTCCTGTCGTGTCGTCAATTGACAGTATGACTTAGGGCTCAATATAATTTGACCGACAAAAAAAAATCATATATCATATTTAGGTAAACCACCTTGAATCTACTGCAGAGTGGTAGATCTTGTATCCAAGGTATAACCCTTTGTCACTGAGAGATATAAAGACGAAAAAGACCAATGAAATCAAGTTTCAAGGTTGTAACTTTAATGGTAAAGTTTGATTCCCATTAAACCCCCGAATATTTAACGGGTTTTTCCGTTTGTTTATATCCTATGCGTCTTCGTTTGGGTTATATCTTATGTGTCTCCTTTTGGTGGCTCTCAGCCTGAGTTATATTAAGTTATTGAGTTATATTATGATGGCCACAGGGCCGCCCCTATGGTCCAGTGGTTAAGACATCTCTCTTTCACGGAGAAAACGAGGGTTCAAGTCCCTCTGGGGGTATACAAGACTCAAGACTATAGGAGCGGGATTTCCTATCAAGTGATCTCTATTTGTCAAGTCCCACTATTAGTCTACTTAGTGGGACTTTCTAGTTTATATCAAGTGATATATATTTGTAAAGTCTGCCTGGGAAATGAAAGGAAGTGGCTTATGGAACGTCTAAAATAAATTAGACGCTGGGTCGATGCCCGAGTGGTTAAAGGGGACGGACTGTAAATTCGTTGACAAGATGTCTACGCTGGTTCAAATCCAGCTCGGCCCAACAATTCGCCAATCTACTTGATAGAACCCTTAAGAAATACCTGACCTGATACAAGAGAATAAAAAAGAATCCAAATTTTCTGCAAGATCTCTTCTTATTTCCCTGGGATTGTAGTTCAATAGGCTAGAGCACCGCCCTGTCAAGGCGGACGTTGCGGGTTCGAGCCCCGTCAGTCCCGACGTATCCAATCCAATAAGTAAATCAATTTGCCTCTCCATTTTCTGTCAAAGAAGGGACAGAGAGCAATTGAATTCCGAAGGGGTTTCCCCTCTTTTTTTTTCAGGATTCTATCGAAGAAAGAACAAACCCTAAACTAAAATGAAAAGAACTAAAATAGTGAAGTTGATAAAATATTCCATCTTTTCTCCCGCGACTCAGATTTCTCATACTTCTTTTTCTTCCAAAGAAATTTGGATCATTAAAATTTAGAACCTAATTCCTCTCTTTTTCCACTTCGCTTGTATTGTTTGTTGGGGTTTTGTAGTTAATGGAAACAGACGGGTGGTTAGATGATACTTCAGTTGATGGTTCTACAAGGAAGACCTAAGGTAGGTTATAGAAAAGAAAGAACAGAAAATAAATAAATGAATTTTTGATTGGTCCGGGAATCCAATCTTGGATTCGATATGGATAAAGGATCTTCGTATGTTATACTATTCAATTCTCGACGACGAATTAATTTAATAGCTCAGATATTGTTATTCATGATATTGATCCGATTCAAAATCATCGATAGTTAATGTATTCATTGAATTGACAGGCGAAAAATTTATCATCTCTATGGGATTAAATCCCGAGTTATTGTGAAATAAAAAAACGATGAGATTATGGAAGTAAATATTCTTGCATTTATTGCTACTGCACTGTTCATTTTAGTTCCTACTGCTTTTCTACTTATCATTTACGTAAAAACAGAAAGTCAAAATAATTAATTACTTTAAATGAAACTTGACTTCTGAATTATTATCAATAGTTGAAGAAATCAAAAGAAAAGTATTCTATTTTGCGTCTTAAATGAAATCCACGGGCTATAGTCGGCGGTATTCTATGAGATCCGAGAGTATGGTAAGTAAGAAATTTCTTTCTTACTTACCATACTCTCTATTAGTGTTATAGTAGTATATAAAGTTATACTTTACTTTATAATAAAGTTGGTATACTATATTAGCTTCTATCTTCAATATATGAAGTTATTATTGTATTATTAATCCATATATAGAATTGACGTAGGGCCCAATTCTATTTCTTTGATATATCTATTTATTCCGATGAATCTCAAATAATTGTTTTACTCTTTATAGACTACATTTCTCCACTAGAATCCAAATCCAATGTAATTTCGAAATGAAGATATTTTTATTTGAAAAATATTTCAATTGAAATAAAAAATGCGTTGCAGAACGATCTAGAAAACAGTTTCATTCCTCAACTAAAGTAGGAGTGCTTCTAAAGTCCACTTCTTCCCCATACTACGAGTGAAAGGGAAAATGTAAAGACTACCATTAAAGCAGCCCACGCGAGACTTACTATATCCATGTGAATTATGTCCCTTATCTCTATGATAGAATTATTCCATTATTGCTCACTAATAATAGTAGAATGCATGGTCCAGAGTCAAAAAAGGATTCTGGCGGAACACTATTGATGAACGAAAAAAAATACATTTCAAAAATTCCTATTTGATTTCTAATCGGGAAAGAATAAACACAAGTAAAATACACAATGACATTACAAAGAAATGTTAGTAATGGAATCTATTACTAAAATACGAGGGCCCTTTCCTTTTTTTTTCGTGCCCTTGAAAGTAAAAATAGATCCTAGATCAATTGCTTTGCTATTCCCAGAACAGAATAAAATAGTACAACAGAATAAGAGATTTCAATTCGTTTGTTGATGAGGCGGCACCCGGATTTGAACTGGGGAAAAAGGATTTGCAGTCCCCCGCCTTACCACTCGGCCATGCCGCCAAAACGATACACAATAGGAGAAAAAATTCCCCCCCTCCTTTTTTTTTTAGTTTATTGTACTTGCATATTGCATCCCTTTTTGAATCCTTTTTCTAAATTTAGAAAAATTAGAAAAGAAACCTTTTATTCCCCTTTTGATTGTATTTGATCTACGCCTTCGATTGATTGTATAGTATCTCAAAACACACAATGCCGAAAAACTTCCACGGACTTTTCTATTGAAAAATCAAATGTAGATTTTCACTCAAAAAAGTCAAAATTTATGACAAAAGGGAACCGTTAACTATTCCTTGACTGACAATTCGTGAATGATTCTTGGATTTGAATCTAAAATTTGGTTTGCCTAATGACATAAGAAAATACAAATTGATACATACCTAATTGATTGATTCTTTTGAATCAAAAATCCTTCTCAATCTCAATTTCCATTATAACAAAAATTATAAGTATATGTAAACCCCAGAATGGAAATTGTTACACAGATACCAAATTGGTTATTTAGAGTATGTTGCCTATAAATAAAAAATAAAGGGAATTCGTTGGAAGAAAAAAAGGCCCGGCTGGGTATTGACCGGGCCAGGCCCAAAAGGCACTTCGAACAAAATAAAAGCAAGAAGGTCTTCTTTATTTATCTTTCTATTTGGATCTTTCGAGCATCTAAATGGAATTTCTAATTATATAATAACGATAAAGAATGTGAAAGAAATACTTTCTTTAATCCTTACTTGATGTGTACTGTAACATAGTAATTATCTTTTTCGATTGGGAGAGATGGCTGAGTGGACGAAAGCGGCGGATTGCTAATCCGTTGTACGAGTTATTCGTACCGAGGGTTCGAATCCCTCTCTTTCCGTTTCCGTTGATGACTTTTTATTTTTTTCTTTAAAATTTTGCAAACCCCTTATTTATTTTTTTCCTAGTTAAATGTGTGGAATAGCTAAAATAAAATCTTAAGAAAATTGTAAAATCAAGCAAGAAAAACAAAATTTTTATTTTATTCTTCACGTCCAGGATTGCGTCCTGGATCATTGGATAGGAATCCAAAGATGAAGAGAGAAACAAAGAATATTACTACTGTGTAAACGAAAAGTTTGAGAGTAAGCATTACACAACCTCCAAGATCATTTTTTGAAAAAGAAAAACGAGAAAAGATAATAGATCCTCCATTTTTATATCACATATCCTATTTTGACACCAAGAAATGAATTCTAGAAATAGAAAAAAAATGTTCAGAAATTCAAATGAAGTTGAAATTTGTAATAAGAGTCTTTGATTACCACAAATAACTTTCATACCCACAATTAGATATTGTAAGGGACCCTAATCTAATAGGGTACTTCGCCGGAAAAAGGATTAAAATTGGGAAATGGGACGAGCCTGATTTCTCGCGGCTATTCGAAATTTCAATGTTTGAATTGAAGGTTCATACTGTCAGACTTATTTGATCTTATCATCATCAATTGTTATAATTTTTCTCGAATAAATAATGAATAATGAATTTTCTAGGATAGTGTTAAAGATCTTATCGAAAACTTACAGCAGCTTGCCAAACAAAGGCTAAAAGAAAAAAGAACAGAGGTATGACTGGCATAAAATCTACGATTGGATTCAAAAAAGCATAGGCTTCGGGCAATTTGGCGAAGAAAAGACTACTCGGATAAAGGGCAGAATTAAGACAGATCAAACTAAAGATATTAAGCATAACAGACATTTTTTTCGTCGAGATAATTGCATTTTGATTGAGTTATTGATATAAGGAAAAATGAAGAAAGTAGGGTAGACAAAAAAATCCTTCTTTTTCCGCTCAATCAAAAATCCTCCAATTCTCAAAGGAGAATAGAAGAAATCATACTTTCATACAATATCTTAATTGAATTATATGTAATGATCAATAAATCCAGTTGAATTATAGATATACACATTCCAAAATCCTAACACGAATCTATAATAGATTCTATAAAGAATAAAGATTTTCTCTAGATATTTGGACTGGAATTGACGAACACTTAATACCAATATTATTCTTTATTATTATTAGTGTGCAATAAAAAAAGGAAATGGGGCGTAGCCAAGCGGTAAGGCAACGGGTTTTGGTCCCGCTATTCGGAGGTTCGAATCCTTCCGTCCCAGAGCATATCCATTGTATCCTAATACTTCTTTTTTGTTCAACAAGGTTCTGTTTCAAGGTCTAATATTGGAATAGAATATTATTCCTCTTTTATTTTATCTGATTTTTTCACAAACTGAACTAAATCGAGTTCAAAATCCTTTTGTGACCCAGATAAAGATAAGATGGGGCATAGATCATAGTTGCAGAAAGATTACTTAACCTCAGGTTAAACAAAATATGAAAAGAAAATACATATAAAACGAGGAAGTGCTTAGCCTATAGGTATGTATTGTTATCCTATTTCAGTGACAATAGTCTTTTTATTTAAGAAATTGCATCCCTAAAATATTAAAATTGAAATATTTAACAATGAGATTTCTTTTTTTTGTTCAATGTATTTAGCTTATTTACTTTACATCATTGACAATTCCATTCGAAAAAAAAAAGCAAAGATTTCTGTTTGTTAGGATGATGATAATCAAATAAAAAAATGGAGTCTTTACTATAAAACTTTACTCAAATAATGATGTAGAAGTAGGAAACTTTTTCAAATATCAAGTATCAAGATTTGTAATTTGTAATCATTCCTTATAGGTTCCATCTTTGGGAAGTTGAAAATCGGTCAGTCTATCTTATTGAGTCACTTGAAGAAGCAGAGTCAAATAGAATTTCCTTATTCGTGTGATGCTAGTTATGTAAATTATTTCTTTTCTATATTTCTATTACTTATGTTATTTCTATATTTTGATTTGATTTCTGTATATTTCTGTTAGATATTAGATATTTTTTTGCGAGATATATTGATAGATTTGAGAGATATATTGATAGAAAAATGTTCATAAAAAAAAAATGTTCGATTCATACAAAAAAAGCTGAGGTCTTGCTAATTTTTCTGAAGAAAAATATTTATTATCTATGTAGAAAATAAGAAATATAAATGACTCTGTCTCTGTACTGATTGAACCAATGACTATTCATGATTCCATAATTGAATCAATTCCATACTGGTTCCAAATTCGAGGAATGTTATGGTAAAACTTCGTTTAAAACGATGTGGTAGAAAGCAACGTGCGACTTGAAGGACATGATCCCGTGTGGAGTCTTATCCACCATTTTATATTAGGAATGAAGGTGCTCTTGACTCGACGTCATTTGTTCTATTCTACTATAACTCTTCTTTTTTTTATTGGGTTGTAATGTAAATAGTTCATGATGGAGCTCGAGTAGAAAGTATTGATTAATTTCTCAGGGGCAACGATCTAGGGTTAATGCCAATTAATAAATTGGAACAACTTCGTAAGTATATCTTCTATAATAGAAAAAAAAAAGGATCCGATTCGAGCAAATTTGAAAAAAAAAATTGTTGGAACGGCTAAACCTTTTTCAATCCACAGTGTATCACGCACGAATCAACCGTTGGTATGATTCTTTGATAGAAAGAAATCACAAAAGGGGTATGTTGCTACCATTTTGAAAGGATTAAGAAGCACCGAAGTAATGTCTAAACCCAATGATTTAAAACAAAGATAAAGGATCCCAGAACAAGGAAACACCACTTTAACTGTCTCACGGATCCGAATAAAGAATCCAAATATATTTTAAACGAGACAAAAAGGGTGGGTTAAAGACCACTCAATAAAAAAAATATATTCAAAATTAAAGAAAAATCTTTCAAATTTTTGAATTATTGAACTTGAGTTATGAGTACAAATGATTTTTTTTTCAGGAACGAAGCGAAATAAAAAAGACTATGAGTTTAATTATAGAATAATTTATTTTATATTTTATGGATTCCTTTCCTATTTATTCTAATTTTATCCATAGACAAAACTTCGAATCATTTTTTCTCGAGCCGTACGAGGAAAAAACTTCCTATACGGTTCTAGGGGGGGGTTCTTTTTCATCTACATCTATCCCGATGAGCCGTCTATCGAATCGTTGCAATTGATGTTCGATCCCGAAGAGAAGGAAGAGATCTTCGGAAAGTGGGTTTTTATGATCCGATCAAGAATCAAACTTATTTAAACGTTCCCGCAATTCTCTATTTCCTTGAAAAAGGCGCTCAGCCTACAGGAACTGTTCAGGATATTTTAAAAAAGGCAGAGGTTTTTAAGGAACTTTCCTCTAATCAAAACAAATTCAATTAAATTAAGGAAATAAAAACTAAGGGTAGGATAGTGATTTCTATATAATTTTGGATATCTTTTCTATACTTTGTTTTTTTATTTCCTTCTTTTCTTGCTCTATTCGTATCTATTTATCATATCATTGATAATAATAATATTTTTCTAAGGAAAACCTTATTTGAT